AATAAGATGCCTGAATAAAGGGCTATCTTGATAGGATAGATCATGTAAAATTTACTCTTATTATATATTTTAGAATTAAACTAAATCTAAAGAATTCAAAATTCTACGTGCATCATACACTAATATATAAATTGATTAAACTATTAATCTTCAGAAAAGTAAACTAATAAAAGTTAGTAGGTTCATACCCTAAATATAGAAATTATAATTCTCTTTTCTAATAAATATAAAAAAATACATCTATATAACTATTCTATTAATGAGAACAATAATTACATTAAGATCCAATAACTGAATTGGAATATGAATAGGGATAGAAATTAACCTTATATCTTTTATTCCTCTAATAATTAGACATCAAGATAAAAAAGCCTCACAAAGCATAATAATCTATTTTTTAACACAAAGAATTAGAAGAATTTGTATACTATTTGCAATTCTAATAAATAAATTTATTATATATAATTCATACGAACAAATTTCACAATTAATTCTAATAATTAGCCTAATAATTAAATTAGGTAGAGCTCCATTCCATATATGATTACCTGAAATTATATCCAATCTAAACTGAACAAATAATATATTATTAATAACATGACAAAAGATTGCTCCTATAACTATTTTAAGAAATAATATTAATCTTCAAATAATCTTTTTATTTATTTTTTTATCAACAGGAATTGGAGCAATTGGAGCTTTAAACCAAACATCACTTCGCAAAATTATGGCCTACTCTTCCATTAACCATTTAGGATGAATAATACTATTAATAATAATAGAAAATACATGAATAATTTATCTCTCCATTTATGCAATAATTATTGCAATAATTTTTATTATATTAAATAAAAAAAATATCCTATTTATCAACCAAATAAATAGAAATAAAATAACAACATTAGAAAAAATTACCATAATATCATTAATAATAAGAATAGGGGGATTACCCCCCTTCACAGGATTTTTACCAAAATGAATAACAATTCAAAGAATAATAAATGCTGAAATATGAATTATAATAACCTTTATAATTTTTATATCCTTAATTACCTTATTTTATTATCTACGAATAATATACCCATTAATTATAAATTATAGCACAAAAACAAAATGAATAAACCAAAACATTAATAATAAAATAACTATTTCCATTTTATCAGGCAATATTCTATTACCTGTTATATTATTAATTCCAGTATTTTAAAAATTTTAAAGCTTTAAGTTAAATAAACTATTAACCTTCAAAGTTAAAAATATGTTAGGCATAAGCTTTAACAAAATGTTACTTTAGATTTGCAATCTAATATCATAAATCTATTGACTATAAAGCCTAATCTATTGATAAGAGGTTTACACCATATATAAATTTACAATTTATAGCCTATAAAATTCAGCCATCTTATCTTTTGAATAAATGATTATTTTCAACAAACCATAAAGACATTGGATCACTATACTTTCTTTTCGGTATATGATCAGGAATAGTTGGATCTTCTATAAGTTGAATTATCCGAGTAGAACTTGGACAACCGGGAACTTTTATTGGAGATGATCAAATCTATAATGTAATTGTAACAGCTCATGCATTTATTATAATTTTCTTTATAGTAATACCCATTATAATTGGAGGTTTCGGAAACTGGTTAGTACCTTTAATAATTGGTGCACCAGACATGGCTTTCCCTCGTATAAATAATATAAGATTCTGATTACTACCACCTTCTTTAACATTATTAATCTCAAGAAGTATAGTAGAAATAGGGGCAGGAACTGGTTGAACAGTTTACCCCCCTCTATCTAGCAATGTCTCTCACAGAGGGCCTTCTGTAGACTTAGCAATTTTCTCATTACATTTAGCAGGAGTCTCATCAATTCTAGGAGCAGTAAACTTTATCTCAACTATTATTAATATACGACCCTCAGGAATAACTTTAGAACGAACCCCTTTATTTGTATGATCTGTAGGAATTACTGCACTTCTACTACTTTTATCCCTACCTGTACTAGCAGGAGCTATTACTATATTATTAACTGACCGAAATTTTAACACATCTTTTTTTGACCCTACAGGAGGGGGAGACCCTATCCTATACCAACATTTATTCTGATTTTTTGGACATCCAGAAGTTTATATTTTAATTTTACCAGGATTCGGACTAATCTCACATATTATTAGACAAGAAAGAGGAAAACTAGAAGCTTTTGGTACTTTAGGAATAATTTATGCAATGCTAGCAATCGGGTTATTAGGTTTTATTGTTTGAGCTCATCACATATTTACAGTCGGAATAGACGTAGACACCCGGGCTTATTTTACTTCTGCAACTATAATTATTGCTGTACCAACAGGTATTAAAATTTTCAGTTGATTAGCAACTCTACATGGGTCAAATCTAAAATATACTCCCGCTACTCTGTGAGCTCTAGGATTTGTCTTTCTATTCACTATTGGTGGTTTAACAGGAGTTATTCTAGCAAACTCCTCAATTGACATTATTCTACACGATACATATTATGTAGTAGCTCATTTCCACTACGTCTTATCTATAGGGGCAGTATTTGCTATTATAGGAAGATTTATTCAATGATTTCCTTTATTTACAGGCCTTTCTCTAAAAAATAAATGACTAAAAACTCAATTCTTTACTATATTTCTAGGAGTAAATTTGACTTTTTTCCCACAGCATTTCCTAGGATTAAGAGGAATACCTCGACGATACTCAGACTATCCAGATTACTATACCACATGAAACATTATCTCATCTATTGGCTCAACTATATCAATAATCAGAATCATAATATTCATTGCCATCATTTGAGAAGCTTTAATCTCAAAACGAACTATAGCTTTTAGTAATAATATATCTTCAAGAATTGAATGATTACAATTAACCCCTCCTGCTGAACACTCATATTCAGAATTACCTATATTAACATCATTCTAATATGGCAGAATAGTGCAATGAATTTAAGATTCATATATAAAGATTCATCTTTTATTAGAAATGACTAACTGAGGATCTATTAAATTACAAGATTCTATATCTCCTTTAATGGAGCAATTAACTTTCTTCCATGACCATACAATTACAATCCTAACAATAATTACTGTTTTAGTTTCTTATATCATAATCAGCTTAATAATAAATATTTTAATTAATCGATTCCTACTAGAAGGACAAACAATTGAATTAATCTGAACAATATTACCTGCTATCACACTAATTTTTATTGCACTCCCCTCCCTTCACCTATTATACCTAATTGATGAGGTAAATAAACCCTTAGTAACCTTAAAAACTATTGGACACCAATGATACTGAAGATATGAATATTCTGACTTTAATAAAATTGAATTTGATTCATACATAAAACCTGTAAATGATATACAACCCTATGAATTCCGACTACTTGATGTAGATAACCGAGTAATCTTACCAATAAATACTCAAACACGAGTATTAATCACTGCAGCAGATGTACTACATTCATGAGCAATTCCAAGATTAGGTATTAAAATTGATGCTACTCCAGGGCGTCTAAACCAAGGAACACTATATATTAATCAACCTGGCTTATTTTTCGGACAATGTTCAGAAATCTGTGGAGCAAACCATAGATTTATACCAATCGTAATTGAAGCTGTACCTAGAAAAACTTTCATTAACTGACTAAAATCTTTCTCATTAAGTGGCTGAAATGTAAGCATTGGTCTCTTAAACCAAAATATAGTAAAATAACTGATACTCTTAATGAAGAATTTAGTTTAATTAAAACATTAATTTGTCAAGTTAAAAATATATTTATTATAATTCTTAATACCACAAATATCTCCATTATGATGAGAACTATTAAATATTATAACAACAAGCATAATAATTTTAACTAGAATTATAATTTACCATAACAAACTCAATAATCCTAAAAGAAATAATAAAACCTATACTAAAAATAAACTTCCCTGAAAATGATAACAAACCTATTCTCAACATTTGATCCCGCTACAAGTAAAACATTATCAATAAATTGAATAAGCATTGTACTAGTAATTTTACTTATTCCTATAAACTACTGAATTATACCAAATAAAATTATAATTATTAAAAATAACTTAATCAAAACTTTAACACAAGAATTTAAATTACTATTAGGAGTTAACTCAAAGGGATTTACCTTATTATCAATCTCTTTATTATTATATATTCTAATTAATAATCTAATAGGATTATTACCTTATATTTTTACTGGTTCTAGACATATAACATTTACATTAACATTAGCCTTACCAATATGACTAGCTCTAATACTTTATGGCTGAATTAATCATATAAATCACATATTTGCCCACCTGGTACCTACAGGTACCCCTGGCTTACTAATACCCTTTATAGTAATTATTGAAACCCTAAGTAATTTAATTCGCCCAGGAGCCTTAGCTGTACGATTAATAGCTAATATAATCGCAGGCCATCTATTAATAAGACTATTAGGTAATAATACAACTAACATAAATATATCTTTAATTTTTATCTTTTCAATCCAAATTATACTAATAATATTTGAAATAGCAGTCGCTATAATTCAAGCTTATGTTTTCTCAATTTTAATAACACTTTACACTAGAGAATTAATTTAATGAAAAGACATAATAATCATCCTTACCATTTAGTAGATTACAGACCATGGCCTATTACAGGATCAATTGGTGCAATAACTATAACTTCCGGAATAGTTTTATGATTCCACAAAAATGAAATATATTTATTTCAACTAGGAATATTAATTAATTTATTAACGATATACCAATGATGACGAGATATTGTGCGAGAGGGGACATTTCAAGGAAAACATACAATAAAGGTAGTAGACGGATTAAAATTAGGAATAATCCTATTTATTATTTCTGAAGTATTCTTTTTCATCTCCTTCTTCTGAAGATTTTTCCATAGTAGCCTAGCCCCAACTGTAGAATTAGGAATAACTTGACCCCCTCAAGGCATTAAAACATTTAACCCGATAGAAATCCCACTATTAAACACAATAATTCTCTTATCTTCAGGAATCTCTGTCACTTGAGCACATCATAGATTAATAAATAATAACCACAATCAAACAAAAATTTCCCTAATAATCACAGTAATTTTAGGAATCCTATTCACTATTTTACAAGGATTTGAATATTTAGAAGCTAACTTTTGCATTAGAGATTCAATTTATGGATCTACATTCTTTATAGCAACAGGATTCCATGGACTTCATGTCATTATTGGAACAACATTCTTAATTACATGTCTTATACGACATATAATATTCCATTTCTCAAAAACTCACCATTTCGGATTTGAAGCTGCTGCATGATACTGACACTTCGTTGATGTAGTATGACTTTTCCTTTACATTTCAATTTACTGATGAGGTAGCTGTTCTTTTAGTATAAAAAATATATTTGATTTCCAATCAGAAGATCTTAAAAATTAAAGAAAGAACAATTATAAAACTAATAATAACTTTAATGTTAGCCTTAATAATCGCAAGAATATTAATATTGCTATGCACTTTAATCTCTAAAACTATAAATTCTGATCGAGAAAAAAGTTCGCCCTTTGAATGTGGATTTGATCCAAAATCAATTACCCGATTACCCTTTTCATTGCAATTTTTCCTAATCGCTGTATTATTCTTAATTTTTGATATTGAAGTAGTAATTATTTTACCAATAGTTCTAACAATAAAGTTAATAAATAATATCAACTGGATAATTACAATAATTATCTTCATAATAATTTTATTATTAGGACTATATTATGAATGAAAATTAGGAATATTAGAATGAACTTACTAATAAAATAGGGGTTGTAGTTAAAAATAACATTTAATTTGCAATTAAAAAGAACTAATATATTAGTCTGCCTCACTAACCTAAGTAATGAAGTAATAAAATTACATTTAGTTTCGACCTAAAATTAGGGTTAAATTTATACCCCTTACTTATTTTAACTGAAGCCAAAATTAGAGGCCTCTTATTGTTAATAAGAAAATTGATAAATTCACTATCCAGTTAAAAGGGAAAGAGGTTTCTAAAAGAAGCTGCTAACTATCTTTTATCAGCGGTTAAACTCCGTTATTCCCTTATTTATATAGTTTAATAAAAACAACTCATTTTCATTGAGTAAATGAGAAATAAATCTCTATAAATTTTACCTAAAAAGTCTTCACTTATCTTAATATCTTCAATATTAAACTTTTAAATTTTAAGCTATTTAGATTTAAACATAAACCAAAAAAGAAAATAAAATAAACCCAGAAAAAAATAACTTTAAACTATTATTCTGTAAAATAAGATTTAATTTACTTAAATAAACACTATATATACCCAAACAACAAGAAAATAAATATTCACCTCAACCTATACTAACAACGTCTTCATATAATAATGTAAAATTAAAACCCTTATAATAAATTATGTAAGTACTAAAAGTAGGCAAAAATCACATATTACCAAAAAAATATAATAATAAATTACCAAAAGATAAACCAAAAGGATTATCTAATAAATAAAATTCATTAATTAAATACATTAAAACACCTGAAAATAAAATAATAATCAAAGGAATTAATTTAGAAAAAAAAGGAAGAAAAATAAAAACAGGAATAGAAAAAATAAATCAAGATAATAAAACACCTGCAAATAGACCTATTAAAATTAAAAATAATATAGAACTTAACATAATAAAATCTTCTTCATATAAACATAAACTACTAACTCCTAAGTAACCATACAAAACATAATATAATAAACGCATAGTATAAAAAACAGTTAAAGCTATAGAAATAACAAAAATAAAATAAATAAATCTATTAAAATTAATTATCTGTAAATACTCTACAGATAGATCCTTACTATAAAATCCAGATAAGAAAGGAAAACCACATAATGATATATTAGCTACACAAAACCCTATTAAAGTATAAGGAAAATGACTAATCAAAGCCCCTATAAATCGAATATCCTGAGTATCATTTATACAATGAATAATTAAACCTGCACACAAAAACAATAAAGCCTTAAAAAAAGCGTGAGTTAATAAATGAAAAAAAGAAATTTCAAATCTACCAATAAATAAGATACTTATTATTAAACCCAATTGACTTAAAGTAGATAAAGCAATAATTTTTTTCAAATCATACTCAAATCTAGCACCCAAACCTGACATAAATATAGTTATAATAGAAATAAATAATAACAAAGAAGTATTATAAAACTTAAATAAAACATTAAAACGAATCAACAAATAAACCCCTGCAGTTACTAAAGTTGAAGAATGAACTAAGGCAGAAACAGGGGTTGGAGCTGCTATAGCAGCAGGTAGCCAAGAAGAAAAGGGAATCTGAGCACTCTTAGTAAAAGCTGCTAAAACTAATAATAATAAAAGAATAGAAAATCAAGACAAATCCAAAAACAAATAATATAAAAAATGTCAACTACCATTATTTAAAAATCAAGCAATAGAAAATAAAATAGCAATATCCCCAACACGATTAGTTAAAATAGTAATTATTCCAGCATTATAAGACTTTCAATTCTGAAAGTAAATTACTAAGCAATAAGAAACCAATCCTAAACCATCCCAACCAATTAAAATTCTAACTAAATTAGGACTAATAATTATAAATATTATAGAAAAGACAAATAAAAGAACTAAATATAAAAACCGTAGAACATTTAAATCTCTCGATATATAAGAATAACTATAATAAATAACCATAGAACTAATTAATAAAACACTCCCTATAAATAATAAAGATATCCAATCAAATAATAAAGTTATAACAAAAGAACAAGAACCTAAAGAAAAAAATTCCCAATCACAAAAAATTACTTTATCAATATTAAAAAAAAATAACCCAGAGAAAAACAAAAATACACCAAAAAATAAATATATAAATGACCAAATCCTGTAAAATTTCATCCTTAGATCTAAGACTAAAAATAGTTCCTACAACACCACAAATTATTATTCTCTTATAAACTACTTAGATAAAACAATTACTACAGTCATAATATAAAAATATCAACCTTAAAAAAAAGAAAATTCAAAGGAATAAAATGATAAAAAATTAACAAAAATTCACGATAATTACCAGGATAAAAAGAACTAATCCCTGAATAAGTAAAACCATGCTGCGTAATAGAGTATAAATAGATGCTATAACAACATCTAAAAAAAGATATTAAACCCAAAAAAAATATATTAAAAGAACTTCAACCAATTAAAGAATTTAATAATATGCATTCACCTAATAAATTTAAAGAAATAGGTCTAGCGATATTATTAATAATAAATAAAAATCAAAGTATTCTAATCAAAGGTAAAATAGAAATATAACCCCTATTAATAAATAATCTACGAGAACCAGAACGCTCATAAATAATGTTTGCTAAAGCAAATAAACCAGAAGAACATAAACCATGGCCTAATATCAAAACTAAAGAACCAACAAGCCCAAAATAACTCAAAGTTATAATACCACAAATTACCATACTCATATGAACAACAGAAGAATATGCAATCAAAGATTTAATATCAACCTGGCATAAACATAAAATACTTAAAAATAAACCCCCAAATAAACTAAATACAATTCAGAATCAAGAAAACTTCAAAGAATAATATCAAATAAAAAAAAATACACGACACATTCCATAACCTCCTAATTTTAATAAAACACCTGCTAAAATTATAGAACCAGAAACAGGAGCCTCTACATGAGCTTTAGGAAGCCAAAAATGAAAAAAAGCCAAAGGCATTTTAACTAAAAAAGCCAAAATTAAACCTAAGTATAAAAAAAAATTACAATCCACATATATTAAAAAAATAAACAAAGTATTACAATAATAATAAATAAAAAAAATACTTAATAATAAAGGAAGAGAAGCAAATAGAGTATAAAATAACAAATATAAACCTGCAACTAATCGCTCTGGCTGATAACCTCAACCAAAAATCAAAAATAAAACAGGAACTATTCTTCTTTCAAAAAATAAATATAATATTAACAAATTAGTAGTTCTAAATGTTAAAATCAATATAAATATTATAAAATACAAAACACATATAAATTCATTAATATTATTTAGATTAAACTTAACTTGTATTCTAGCTAATAATATTAATGCAACAACTCATACAGTCAAAAAAATCATACAATAAGAAAAAGTATCCATGCCAAACCCATAACTCAAACCATTAAAATATAAACCTGAAGGAAATAATAGTAATAAAAAAGAAAAAATTAATAAAGAAACTGTGAATAATCATCAACAATTCAAAATAGGGATTAATATAACCATTATAAATAAATACTTTACCATCTTAAAACAGACAAACTAGACAAAAAATCATTGCCATGACTACGAATTATACTAACCAAAACTCCTAACCCTAAAGCCCCTTCACATACAGAAAAAACCAAGAAAAATAAAATAAAATAAATTTCACAGCCTGACCATAACAAAAATATAAAAAACATAAAATAAAGAGATAATACCAAAAATTCCATTCTAAATAAAGTTAATAATAAATGCTTATGACTTAAACAAAAAACAACTACACCTCTTACAAATATAATAATTAATGATAAGATAATAATTATATAATAAAAATTATTATATAAACCCAGAATAAAGAAAAATCTCTCCCTTAGTCCCCAAAACTAAAATTCTAAATAAACTACACTCTGGTGAAATTATATATACGTTCACAACCCTTCTTCTCCCTCTAAAGAGGGAGAAATTGTTTTAATAGTTTAAAAAAAACAATAGTTTTGTAAACTATTATTAGGATATAATCCTTTAAAACTATTTATTTATCTATTATAATTATAAATATGATTTCATTTATATTAATTTGAGTAAACCACCCTATTAGAATAGGCCTACTGATCATTGCCCAAACATTAAATATTTCTATAATAATTGGACTTTATTCTGGAAGTTTCTGATTTTCTTATATTATTATTATTGTTATATTAAGAGGAATACTAGTTTTATTTATTTATATAGCAAGAATTGCATCAAATGAAAAATTTCACACACCTATTAAAACTATTTACTTAGCAAGTATTATTTTAAGAATTGGATTAATTATACAAGTTGTAATAGAGTTAGAATTAACAAGAAAAAATAAACTCCAACTATTAACAAATACAGAGATCCTAACATTAATTAATATAATAAATAATAAAAAAATTGTAATTTTAATAGTATTATATTTATTTTTCAGAATATTTATTATCTCCTCAATTGTTAATATTTCAAAAGGACCTTTACGAGTAAATAAATAATGAATAAACCTTTACGAAAAACTCACCCATTAATTAAAATTATTAATAGATCTTTAATTGATTTGCCCTCTCCTTCAAATATCTCCCTTTGATGAAATATAGGGTCTATGCTAGGAGTCTGTTTAATTATTCAATTAATTTCAGGCGTGTTTCTAGCTATACACTATACTGCCCATATTGATTTAGCATTCAATAGAGTAATCCATATTTGTCGAGATGTAAATAATGGATGATTACTACGTTATACTCATGCAAATGGGGCATCCTTATTCTTTATTTGTTTATATCTACACGTAGGACGAGGTATATATTATGGCTCTTATATACTAATAATGACATGGAATGTCGGAATTATCCTTTTACTAATAGTTATAGCTACAGCTTTTTTAGGTTATGTTTTACCCTGAGGGCAAATATCTCTATGAGGAGCAACAGTTATTACTAATTTACTTTCTGCTATTCCTTACTTAGGAAATGATTTAGTAAAATGATTATGAGGAGGGTTTTCAGTAGATAATGCAACTTTAAATCGATTTTTTACATTACATTTCCTACTACCTTTCATCATTTCTGCTTTAGTGTTAATTCACCTACTTTTTTTACACCAAACAGGAAGCAATAACCCTCTAGGTATTAATAGAAATTATGATAAAATCCCTTTTCACCCCTTTTTTTCAATTAAAGACATGATAAGCATACTTATTATTTTAATAATATTTTCAATATTATTAATAATAGAACCTTTAATATTAGGAGACCCTGAAAATTTTATTCCTGCAAACCCTTTAGTAACCCCTGTGCATATTCAACCTGAATGATACTTTCTTTTTGCTTATGCAATTCTTCGATCAATTCCTAACAAATTAGGAGGAGTAATTGCCATAATTAGATCTATTATTATTATTGCTATTTTACCATTTACCAACAAATCAAAATTTCAAGGAATTGTGTTTTACCCTATTAATAAATTAATATTCTGAACTTTTACATCTACAATTATTCTATTAACATGAATTGGAGCTCGGCCGGCAGAAGAGCCTTTTATTCTAACTGGACAAATTCTAACAGTAATTTACTTTATATATTTTTTAATTTCCCCAATAATAATTAAACTTTGAGAAAAATAGTTAATTAAACTTTAGATAAGTTTATATTTTGAAAATATAAAAAAATGGTTAAATTCCATTATTAACTTATACACTTAATTTAATGAAAATATTACACATTAAAATTATTAAAAACATTGAGAAAAAAATAAAAATATTAAGAGATAAAGGAAGGAACACCCTTCAGGTCAAATACATTAACTTATCATAACGAAATCGAGGTAAAGTTCCTCGAACTCAAATAAATCAAAAAATAATTAATGATAATTTAATATAAAAAAATAAAGAATTAAAATCCCCTCCCAAAAAAATAATCACAGTTAATAATCTTATAAAAATAATTCTTATATATTCAGATAAAAAAATAAAAGCAAAGCTAGCCCCTCTATACTCAACATTAAATCCTCTAACTAATTCTCTTTCACCCTCAGCAAAATCAAAAGGTGCTCGATTAGTTTCAGCTAAACAACTAGATAATCAACAAATTCAAAGAGGAAAAGAAAAAAAGATAAATCAAACTTCTGACTGGAAAAGTATAAAATTAGAAAGATTAAAGCTACCAATAAAGATGAATATACATAAAACAATTAAAGCCATTCTCACTTCATAAGAAATTGTTTGAGCAACTGCTCGAAGACCCCCTAATAAAGCATATTTAGAGTTAGATGACCAGCCCGATAATATAACTCCATAAACTCCTAAACCTGTACAGCATAAAAAAAAAAGTAAACCTAACATAAACCCATAAATATTAGAAGCCTGTGGAAATAAACTCCATATTATAAAAGATAAAAGTAATATAAAAATAGGAGAAATATAATAAATTAAAAAATTAGACATATAGGGCAAAGTTTGCTCCTTAAAAAATAATTTTAACCCATCTGCAAAAGGCTGAAATAATCCTAAAACCCCTACTTTATTAGGCCCTTTCCGCAATTGAATATATCCTAAAACCTTCCGCTCTAATAATACTACAAACCCAGAAGATAATAAAACTATGACAACTAAAATTAAATAATTACATAAAAACAATATTATCTGTAATAAAAATTACATTCATAAATTCTAAATTTATTGCACTATTCTGCCAAGATAATAATATTAATCAATAATTAATTAAGTATTAAAAATATTAGGTCCTTTCGTACTATAATATTAATTAATAATTGTAGATAGAAACCAACCTGGCTCACGCCGGTTTGAACTCAGATCATGTAAAGATTTAAAGGTCGAACAGACCTAGAAATTAAGCTCCTGCACTATAAATCTAACTTTAATCCAACATCGAGGTCGCAAACTACTCCATCAATAAGAACTCTCCAGAGTAATAACGCTGTTATCCCTAAGGTAAATTAATCTTATAATCCATATAAAAGGATCAATAAAACATTAATTTATGATTATTTAATAATAGAAGTTAATAATTTTCTACTGTCACCCCAACACAAATTAAAATACTAAAATACTGTAAAATAAACTATAGCAAAAAATTAATATATTAATTAAATTTCTATAGGGTCTTCTCGTCCCACAACTTAATTTAAGCTTTTTTACAAAAAAATTAAATTTAATTATAATTTAAATTAAGAAAGTTCACCTTTTGTCCAACCATTCATTCCAGCCTCCAATTAAAAGACAAATTATTATGCTACCTTTGTATAGTTAAAATACTATAGCAATTTAAAATAATCATTGAGCAGGTCAGACTTAAAATTAATTAACATATAAGACATGTTTTTGTTAAACAGGCAAAGGAAATACTTGCCGAGTTCCTAAATTTAAATTTAAAATCTACTAATTTTATCATTAAATCAAAAATAATATCATTTAATTTTTATACCTTATATAAATATAAATTATATATAAATAAATTAATTTAAAAAATTAATTATAACAAAATAAAAGATGGCCATTTCTAAACCTACAGTTAAAAAATATTTATAATAATTATACATAATAAAATTAAGCTAATCCCTAACAATATTAAATTATTCTAATTAAATTAAATTAAATTATAAATTAACTAAAATAATTCTAAATTAAATTTAATTCTAAGATAACCAGATATTTAAAGTTGAATAACATGTAATTACTAAAATTAAATTATAAATTATTATATAACATAAAATTACATTTAATTTTATCTCCTTTAATTTCGGGAAAATTAACATCATTAAATTTTAATAAATAAACCCTGATACAAAAGGTACTGAAATAATCATACTTTTACATAAATATTATTCACCCTTTACAGTACTGATATACTATCATTAAAATAAATATTTCAATAAAATATACTAAAATTAAATATTATTTTAATTAAATTAAATTAATAATATAAATTAATAATAAAATAATAATTAAATCAAGTTAAGTTGAATCGCACAACTATAAATATTATTGTAAATAATAACCTCACTAAGAATAACTTGATTATAAATCCAACTCCACTTTCCAATAGAATTACTTTGTTACGACTTATCTCACCTTAATGAGAGTGACGGGCGATATGTGCATAATTTAGCGCCTAAATCAAAATTAGAAGATACTAAAATTTACCTTTAAATCCTTTTTCATATAAAATATTAATAATAATAATCTAATAAAATACATTAAATGTAATCCATTTCAACCTTTAATATTACTGCACCTTGACCTGACATTACTTAAATAATAATAAAAGAAAATATAAACCTAATAGAACATTCTAATGACAGAGATATACAAATCAAAAAATAAAGTTAAATCCAACGTGGATTATCGATTACAGAACAGATTCCTCTAAAGAGATTAAATTACCGCCAAAATCTTTTAATTTAAAGATCATAACTATTAATACCAAAAACTAAAACTTTTTAAGCCCAAAATAATAGGGTATCTAATCCTAGTTTAAAATCTGAGTTTCATATTTAATATTAAACCTAGAATTTATATAAATTTAAAATTTCACCTAATAAATTTATTTAATATTCCAAAATAATTAACTAAATATTTTATAAAAAAAGTAATTAGAATAAATTGTATAACCGCGTTTGCTGGCACAATTTTAAACTATTCTAACAAAAATTAACTAATACTAAAATAATTTATTTTAATAAAATTTCCAACTGCGAATATTTTATTCTTTCTCTTTAAGAGATTTAAATCCATCTCACAAAAATTCACATGTAAAATCATTTTTTAATTACTTATAATAGATAGAATCAATCTATTTTATAAAAAAAAATTTCCTACTTGCTGGCGGCCCATATAAATATATATCCCCCTCCTCCCAGCTCAGTAAATATTTACACATGTACAATACATTTATATAAATGCTTGACTCAGTAGGTTGTTGCATATGTAGGATACACATATATAAATATTGGATAGCTAGAAACACGCCTAAATAATTTACCATTTCTCTTCAATATATTTTTTTTTATTTATCCCTTATAGATCATTGTGACCAACTCATTAATTATTGATTTTATACTCTTACTACAACTAAATACTCACATATCTTGTATTCCTTTTACTCTTTGTAAACATCTTGGTGACAACTGATTTCCTATTGATTTTATACTCTTACTACAACTAAATACTCACATATCTTGTATTCCTTTTACTCTTTGTAAACATCTTGGTGACAACTGATTTCCTATTGATTTTATACTCTTACTACAACTAAATACTCACATATCTTATATTCCCCCCTCCGGCAGGGCTTACCCCTTGGATATAAAAATAAATAAAATTAAAGTCCATAATTTAAGATTTAAGATTCCCAAAAAATTTTCCCCCATGAAAATTTTAGTGGAAATTTATTAAACTATTCCATTATTTTATATAATGAAAACAAAAACCTGGCGGCTCAATAAAAATATCATTCATCTTGATTTACGATATATGTATTTTAACATAAAACCCCTTACTAATAATTCCAGGCAGCAAATCATTTAAAACCCCTTACTAATAATTCCAGGCAGCAAATCATTTAAAACCCCTCACTAATAATTCCAGGCAGCAAATCATTTAAAACCCCTCACTAATAATTCCAGGCAGCAAATCATTTAAAACCCCTTACTAATAATTCCAGGCAGCAAATCATTTAAAACCCCTTACTAATAATTCCAGGCAGCAAATCATTTAAAACCCCTCGCTAATAATTCCAGGCAGCAAATCATTTAAAACCCCTTACTAATAATTCCAGGCAGCAAATCATTTAAAGCCCCTTACTAATAATTCCAGGCAGCAAATCATTTAAAACCCCTTACTAATAATTCCAGGCAGCAAATCATTTAAAACCCCTTACTAATAATTCCAACTAGCATAAATTATGTACCGGAGAGTATTTTGTTTTTTTCTTTAATTAATTATACATTTACATCCTAAAAAATGTTGCCCCATAAACATTTTTGTAAAGATGGAAGTTAAATTAATAATACATTAAAGAAAGTTAGGAATACCCCATTATTACTAAAACTTTAATGTATTAAAGTTGTACAGGCAGGAAATCCTTTGGTGCCGGAAACAATTTTATTTTTTTCTATAATTAATTATACATTTACATCCTAAAAAATGTTGCCCCATAAACATTTTTGTAAAGATGGAAATTAAATTAATAATACATTAAAGAAAGTTAGGAATACCCCATTATTACTAAAACTTTAATGTATTAAAGTTGTACAGGCAGGAAATCCTTTGGTGCCGGAAACAATTTTATTTTTTTCTATAATTAATTATACATTTACATCAAA